TGCGTAATCTCAGCATTCAATGTGTATTCCTGAATAATCTAATTTTTCAATTATTCAACCATTTCATTTTACCAAGTTCAACGTTAGCCAGATTAGTCAACATTTATATGTTTCGATGCAACAACAAGATGTTATTTGTAACAAGTAGTTTTGTTGGTTGGTTAATTGGTCACATTTTATTCATGAAATGGGTTGGATTGGTATTATTCTGGATACGGCAAAATCATTCGATTCGATCTAATAAGTACCTTGTGTCAGAATTGAGAAATTCTATGGCTCGAATCTTTAGTATTCTCTTATTTATCACCTGTGTCTACTATTTAGGCAGAATGCCGTCGCCTATTGTCACTAAGAAACTGAAAGAAACCTCAGAAACGGAAGAAAGGGGAGAAAGAAAGGAAGAAAGCGATGTAGAAACAACTTACGAAACGAAGAAGACTAAACAGGAACAAGAGGGATCCACCGAACAAGACAAAGATAACCCAGTTTACGAAGATTCTTATCTTGATACCCATCAAGATAATTGGGTATTGGGAAAACTTAAAGAAGAGAAAAATGAAAAAACTTATTTCTGGTTTGAAAAACCTATTGTCACTTTTCTTTTCGATTATAAACGATGGAATCGCCCGTTGAGATATATAAAAAATGATCGATTTGAAAATGCTGTACGAAACGAAATGTCACAATATTTTTTTTATATATGCCCAAGTGATGGAAAACAAATAATATCTTTTACATATCCGCCCAGTTTATCGACTTTTTCAGAAATGATAGAACGGAAAATTTCTTTGTACACGACAGAAAAACTATCTCACGAGAACCTGTATAATTATTGGGTTTATACCAATAAACAAAAAAAATACAACTTGAACAATGAATTGATAAGTCGAATAAAAATTCTAGAACTAGAAAAAGAGAAGGGATCTCTTGCTTTAGATATGCTAGAAAAAAGGACTAGATTATGCGATGATGAAAATGAACAAGAATACTTGCCAAAAATGTATGATCCTTTTTTGAACGGACCTCATCGAGGAACAATAAAAAAATTTGATTCACGTGCAATCATGAATAATTTAATAACTTCAACAAAAGATACCGTAGAAATGTTTTGGATAAATAAGATTCATGGTCTATTTCATAAAGATTCTAGAGAATTTGAACATCAAAAGAATAAGTTTGACTTTTGCGGGGAATTTTTATTGAATTCCATCGGGTTAACCTCAATCGAAAAATTTTCTTTTAAACGCGCGCAAGGAATTGATTCAGAAAGTCAAGCAAAATCTTTGAAATTTGTATTCGATATAATTACAACCGATCCAAACGATCTAACAAGAATTAGAAAGAAATCCATTGGAATGGAAGAAATAAGTAAAAAGGTTTCTCGGTGGTCATACAAATTGACAGACGATTTGGAAGAAGAGGAAGAAGAAGATGAAGAAGAATCGGCGGAGGATCCTGAAATTCGTTCAAGAAAAGGCAAACGCGTGGTAATTTATACTGATAATGATCAAAGTACTAATTACAGGGCTAGTAATAATACTACTAGTAATACTAACACTAGTGATGAAGAAGAGGAGGTGGCTTTGATACGTTATTCACAACAATCAGATTTTCGCCGCGGTATAATCGAAGGATCCATGCGTGCTCAAAGACGTAAAACAGTTACTTGGGAAATATTTCAAGCAAATGTACATTCTCCACTTTTTTTGGATCGAATAGACAAAACATTTTTTTTTTCGTTTTTTGATATCTCTGAAACGATTAATCTAGTTTTTAGGAATTGGGTAGGGGAAACCCCAGAATTGCAAATTTCTTATTTTGATGAGGAGGAAGAGACAAAAGAAAAGGAGAAAACAAATGAAGAGAAAGAAGAGGAAAATGAACGAATAGCAATATCAGAAGCTTGGGATACTTTTATATTTACTCAAGCAATAAGGGGTTTCATGTTAGTAACCCAATCTTTTCTTAGAAAATACGTTATATTGCCCTTATTGATAATAGCTAAAAATATTGGACGTATGTTATTATTGCAATTCCCCGAGTGGTACGAGGATTTGAAGGAATGGAATAGAGAAATGCATGTTAAATGTACCTATAATGGTGTTCAATTATCAGAAACAGAATTTCCCCAAAATTGGTTAACAGATGGTATTCAAATAAAGATTCTATTTCCTTTCTGTCTGAAACCTTGGCGAAGATCTAAGATACGATCTCATCATAGAGATCAGCAAATTACTAAAAAAGAGAAAAAAGATAATTTTTGTTTTTTAACAGTCTGGGGAAGGGAAGCAGAACTACCTTTTGGGTCTCCCCGAAAACGACCTTCTTTCTTTGAACCCATTTTTAAAGAACTCGAAAAAAAAATGATAAAAGTGAAAAAGAAAATTTTTCAAGTTATAAGGGTTTTCAAAGAAAGAAAAAAGCGGTTTCTAAAAGTTTCAAAAGAAAAAACAAGGTGGGTCGCCAAAATAGTTCTAGTTATAAACCTAATAATGAAAGAACTTGAAAAAAGAAACCCCTTTTTCTTGTTGAAATTGAGGAAGGTGGAAGTATATGAATCGAATGAAAACAGAAAAGATTCCAATATAAATAATAAGATTATCCGCGAATCGACCATTCGCATTCGATCCACGAGTTGTGTAAATGAAAATTATTTACTCATAGAAACAAAAATGAAAGATCTTGCTAATAAGACAACCACAATTAGGACTCAAATAGAAGGAATCACAAAAGACAAGAAAAAAAAAGTTCTAACTTGTGATGATAAAAGATCGGAATCACAGAAGGATTTTTGGCAAAAATTCAAAAGAAAAAATATCCGATTAATACGCAAATCGTATTATTTTATGAAATCCTTCATTGAAAAAATATACACGGATATATTACTATGTATCATTAAGATTCCAAGGATCAATGCACAACTTTTCTTTGAATCAATAAGAAAAATCATCAATAAATCCATTTTCAACGACGAAACGAATCAAGAAGGAATTGAGAACACAAATCAAAATACAATGAACTTTATTTCTACTATAAAAAAGTCGTTTTCTAATACTAACATTAATAATAATTCTAATATTTATTGTGACTTATCTTCCTTGTCTCAAGCATATGTATTTTACAAATTATCACAAAATCAATTACTTAACAGGTATCATTTGAGATCTGTACTTCAACATCACGGCACCTATTCTTTTCTTAAGGATATAATCAAGAATTATTGTACGACACGAGGAATATTTTATTCCCAATCAAGACATAAGAAAATTGATAAGTATGGAATGAATAAATGGAAAATTTGGTTAAGGGGTCATTATCAATACAATTTATCTCAGACTAAGTGGTCTCACTTAGTAGCGAAAAAGTGGCGAAATAGAGTCAATCAATGTCGTATGATTCAAAAGAAAAACTCAATGAAATTGGATTTATATAAAAAAGAAAAAGACCAATTAATTCATTACATGAAACAAAATTACTATGCGGTGGATTCGTTGATGAGTCAAAAAGTCAAATTGAAAAAGCATTACGGATATGATCTTTTATCATATAAATATTTAAATTATGTGGATAGTAAGGACTCTTATATTTATGGATCAGCATTACAAGTAGAGGACAAAAAAATTCCATATAATTTCAATACACCGAAACCCGAATCATTTTATGGATTGATAAGTATATCTATTAGTTATTATTTAGAAAAAGGATCTATTATTGATACAGACAAAAATATAGATAGAAAAATTTTTGATTGGAGAATTCTCCATTTCTGTATTAGAAATCATATCGATATTGAGACCTGGACCAATACGCATATCGACACCAAGATTCATCAAAATGCTAAAACTAAAAATTCTCAAAAATTTGAAAAAAAAGATCTTTTTTCTTTTACGATTCATCATAAAATCAACCCATCCAATCAAAAAAGAATTTTTTTTGATTGGATGGGAATGAATCAAGAAAAGTTATATCGTACCATATCAAATATAGAACCTTGGTTTTTCCCAGAATTTGTGCTACTTTTTGATGCGTATAAGATTAAACCGTGGATCATACCAATCAAATTACTAATTTTGAATTTCTGTGAAAATATTAGTCAAAGTGAAAAGATCGACGTAAATAAAAAAAAAAATCTTCCTATATTAACTAATAAAAAAGCATATCTTGAATTAGAAAATTCCAACCAAAAAAAAAACGAACAACAAGGTCAAGGAGATCTTGTATCAGATCTACAAAAACAAAAAGAAAAGAAAGATGTAAAAGAAGATTACACGGGAGCAGACATTAAAAAGGGTAGAAAGAAAAAACAATCCAAGAGCAAAAAAGAAGCAGAACTTAATTTTTTCCTAAAAAAATATTTTCTTTTTCAATTAAGATGGGATGACCCCTTGAGTCAAAGAATGATCAATAATATCAAGGTATATTGTCTTCTACTTAGACTGATAGATCCAAAGGAAATTGCTATATCCTCAATTCAAAGAGGAGAAATGCATCCGTATGTAATGTTGATTCAAAAAGACCTAACTCTTACAGAATTGATAAAAAGGGGAATATTTATTATCGAACCAATTCGTCTATCTATGAAAAGAGATAGAAAATATATTATATATCAAACTGTAGGTATTTCATTGGTTGATAAGAATAAGCACCAAATTAATGAAAAATGCATAATAAAAAATGGATATGTTGATAAAAAGAATTTTGATGGATCCGTTGCACGACACAGCAATACGCTTATGAATAGAAACAAAAATCATTATGATTTCCTTGTTCCTGAAAATATTCTATCCCCCAGATGTCGTAGAGAATTGAGAATTCTAATTTGTTTCAATTCCCGGAATTGGAATGTTGTGGATAATAGAAATTCAATATTTTGCAATCAAAACAACATAAAAAACTGTGGACAATTTTTGAACGAGGAAAAGCATCTTAATATAGATGCAAAAAATTTCATTAAATTAAAATTGTTTATTTGGCCCAATTATCGATTAGAAGATTTTGCTTGTATGAATCGTTACTGGTTTGATACCAATAACGGCAGTCGTTTCAGTATGTCAAGAATACATATGTATCCACGGTTCAGAATCACTTAATAGTATATTTCCTATATATCTATCGCAGAAGATATTTGGTAAATAAAAGCCGAAAAATATATGCATACGCTATGTTACATTCTGGTACATGATACCGATTTAATTACGTATCCATTGGATCTAGTAAGAAATCGACAGAATCCTCTTTTTAGGTAAAAAAAAAAAATTATTCTCTTCCCTGAATGCATAAATGTATCATCCCTTTCTATCCAAATCAAATTTTGAATTTGATTTGGAATTTGATTTGGATAAAATAAAAAAAAAATATATTGTATATGAAGAAATCAAAAATTTTTGTGTATCTAGATTCAAATAACTGGAAATAACTGATATAATAATAATTAAATTATTATTTTTCCTGATCGGTCAAATCCACGAAAAAAAATAGAAAAACTTGTTTTTATGGTAAAAAATTCATTCATCTCAGCTATTCGACAAGAAAAAGAAAAAAACTGCGGATCTGTTGAATTTCAAGTATTCAGTTTCACCAATAAGATACGGAGACTTACTTCACATTTGGAATTACATAAAAGAGATTTTTTGTCGCAAAGAGGTCTACGAAAAATTCTGGGAAAACGTCAACGGCTGCTAGATTATTTGTCAAAGAAAAATAGAATACGTTATAAGAAATTGATTGGTCAGTTGGGTATTCGGGAGTCAAAAACTCGTTAATTTTAAGATTGGTTTGAATTTTGTTCTTTAGTTATTAGTTAATAGTAGTTATTAGATTTTTCATTTTGATGAACCTCATTTTGATAAATTCATGGAATAATGAATTAAGGAAAAAAAGATATGACTGTACCGGCTACAAGAAAAGATCTCATGATAGTTAATATGGGTCCTCACCACCCATCAATGCATGGTGTTCTTAGACTGATCGTTACTCTCGATGGTGAAGATGTTATTGACTGTGAACCCGTATTGGGTTATTTACACAGAGGGATGGAAAAAATAGCGGAAAATCGAACAATTATACAATATTTGCCTTATGTAACACGGTGGGATTATTTAGCCACTATGTTCACAGAAGCAATAACAGTAAATGCACCAGAACGATTGGAAAGTGTTCAAGTACCTAAAAGAGCCACTTACATTAGAGTAATTATGCTAGAACTGAGTCGTATAGCTTCTCATTTGTTATGGCTTGGACCTTTTATGGCGGATATCGGTGCACAGACTCCCTTTTTCTATATTTTCAGAGAAAGGGAATTGTTATATGATCTATTCGAAGCCGCTACAGGTATGCGAATGATGCATAATTATTTCCGTATTGGGGGAGTTGCTGCCGATCTACCTTATGGTTGGATAGATAAATGTTTGGATTTCTGCGATTATTCTTTAACAGGAATTGTTGAATATCAAAAACTTATTACGCGGAATCCAATTTTTTTGGAACGAGTTGAAGGAGTGGGCATTATTGGTGGAGAGGAAGCAATAAATTGGGGTTTATCAGGACCGATGCTACGAGCTTCTGGAATCCAATGGGATCTTCGTAAAGTTGATCATTATGAGTGTTATAATAAATTCGATTGGGAAGTCCAATGGCAAAAAGAAGGAGATTCACTAGCTCGTTATTTAGTACGAATCGGTGAAATGAAGGAATCTATAAAAATTATTCAACAGGCTCTAGAAGGAATTCCCGGAGGACCCTATGAGAATTTAGAAGTTCGACGCTTTGATAGAGCAAAAAATCCCGAATGGAATAATTTTGAATATAGATTTATTACTAAAAAACTTTCACCAAATTTTGAATTGTCGAAACAAGAACTTTATGTGAGAGTAGAAGCCCCAAAAGGGGAATTAGGAATTTATTTGATAGGAGATAGTAGTGTTTTCCCCTGGAGATGGAAAATTCGTCCACCCGGTTTCATCAATTTGCAAATTCTCCCTCAACTAGTTAAAAGAATGAAATTGGCTGATATCATGACGATACTAGGTAGTATAGATATCATTATGGGAGAAGTTGATCGTTGAAATGATAATTGATACAACAGAAGTAGAAGTACAAGCTATCAATTCTTTTTCTAGATCGGAATCCTTAAAAGAAGTCTATGGACTCATATGGATCTTTGTTCTTATTTTCACCCTTCTATTGGGAATCACAATAGGGGTACTAGTAATTGTGTGGTTAGAAAGAGAAATATCCGCAGCAATACAACAACGTATTGGGCCTGAATATGCCGGCCCGTTAGGAATTCTTCAAGCTCTAGCGGACGGGACCAAATTACTTTTTAAAGAGGACCTCCTCCCATCCAGAGGAGATATTCGTTTGTTCAGCGTGGGACCGTCTATAGCGGTCATATCAGTTCTACTAAGTTATTTAGTAATTCCCTTTGGATATCACCTTGTTTTGGCCGATCTCAGTATAGGTGTTTTTTTATGGATCTCCATTTCAAGTATTGCTCCTATTGGACTTCTTATGTCAGGATATGGATCGAATAATAAATATTCCTTTTCAGGTGGTCTACGGGCTGCTGCTCAATCTATTAGTTATGAAATACCATTAACTCTCTGTGTGTTATCAATATCTCTACGTGTGATTCGTTGGAACATGATTATTTTCCCTCCTCTCTAGAAATAAAGTAAAGAGGTTGAATATATTGAATGGATATTTTCATTTTTTATTCATCATTAGGGTTGATGAGTTAAGCTAGATAGTTATATGAGTAAAATCAAACTGCTTAGAAATTTGCAGTAAGAAGATAAAATCTCGTTCCCTATGTACAAGAATATAAACATAAGCAGTGTAAACTGTTTACCCCAAGATTAAGATTCTTTGACTCATTATCATATCTTGAAGCGGGTACAAAAGATCAACTGTATGGGGTTTCCACTACTATCTTGTATGTATTACCATACCGGGGATCAATCAAAAATCAGTGGACAGTTAGGAACACCAAGGTACACAAAAGATTAGTAATGGAGATAACGTAAGGTATCAAAAAAGGGTATTTTTGCGGAAAACTGTGGATAAAACGAATCATAATGAGGACTTTAAGTTGGTAGAAATGACCAAGCAGTACTTCCCCATGATTCCGATCTAGAGTATGCTCCTATTCACTGATTAAAGAAATGACTATCAAAAACGAATTAATCCTTTATTGTAATTGTATTGTTTTTCAGAGTACTCCCTCCTCTGAGAAAGAAGAACAGGAACAAAAGAAATGAAATGCAAAAATAGAATGAGAAAAATGAAAAATAATAAATAAAGATCTTTATTTTTTATTTCTTTTCCCCACCCATATCTATACATACATATGGAATTCTTATCATGAATTTGGAATTAATGCCAAATTCTTTCAAATTCTTTCTTTATACTTTATAGTTTTTCTTTATAGTTATAGTTATTGATAGAACATATTTATTGATATAACGAGTATTTTATTGAAGGATTAAGTTATTACCGAACAAAGAGAAATTGAAATTCTAAAGGATAAGATCAATTCGGAAGCACCCTTTTTTTATTCTAGCAGACGGAATTTCATTGGTCTAATTTTGGACTCCCGATGTATATTTATTCTATTTACTATCTAAAGATAGTGATAATACCGAACAAGTCCTTACATTTATTTGTGACCATAGAGGAGCCGTATGAAGCTGAGGTCTCATGTACGGTTTTGAAATAGCGATGCGAACAGTGATGTTATTATCGACTATGATTATCTAATAGTTCAAGTACAGTTGATATAGTTGAGGCACAGTCAAAATATGGTTTTGGGGGGTGGAATCTTTGGCGTCAGCCTATAGGGTTTATTGTTTTTCTAATTTCTTCTCTAGCAGAATGTGAGAGATTACCCTTTGATTTACCAGAAGCAGAGGAGGAATTAGTAGCAGGTTATCAAACGGAATATTCAGGTATCAAATACGCTCTATTTTACCTTGCTTCTTACCTAAATTTATTAGTTTCTTCATTATTTATAACAGTTCTTTACTTAGGCGGGTGGAATTTCTCTATTCCGTACATATCCATTCCTGAACTTTTCGGAATAAATAAAATGGCTGGAGTCTTTAGAATGACAATTGGTATATTTATTACATTAGCTAAAGCTTATTTGTTTCTGTTCATTCCTATCACAGCAAGATGGACTTTACCTAGGATGAGAATGGACCAGCTATTAAATCTTGGATGGAAATTTCTTTTACCTATTTCTTTGGGTAATCTATTATTGACAACTTCTTCCCAACTTGTTTCACTATAAATAACAGAATAGGATAACGATATTCCAGATTCATAAACGATCTCAAACAAGAGAAAGAAACATCAATTTATTCACGGAGATCCACAATATGTTCCCTATGGTGACCGGGTTCATAAATTATGGCCAACAAACAATACGAGCTGCAAGGTACATTGGTCAAAGTTTCATAATTACCCTATCCCATACAAACCGTTTACCTGTAACTATTCAATATCCTTATGAAAAATCGATCACATCAGAGCGTTTCCGTGGTCGAATCCACTTTGAATTTGATAAATGTATTGCTTGTGAAGTATGTGTTCGTGTATGTCCCATAGATCTACCCGTTGTTGATTGGAGATTTGAAAAAGATATTAAAAAGAAACAATTGCTTAATTATAGTATTGATTTGGGGGTCTGTATATTTTGTGGTAACTGTGTCGAGTATTGTCCAACAAACTGTTTATCGATGACTGAAGAATATGAACTTTCCACTTATGATCGTCACGAATTGAATTATAATCAAATTGCTTTGGGTCGGTTACCAATGTCAGTAATTGGAGATTACACAATTCAAACAGTTATGAATTCGACTCAAATCAAAATGGAAAAAGATAAACCCCTTGATTCAAGAACGATTACCGATTACTAAGATTTTCTTTTGAAATATTTGAGATAAAGGAGCCAAGTCTCTTTTATTTTGGTTGGTCGGAAACTACAAAACAAATAATAACTAATAACTATTGATTGTTGAGAATTACTCTTTGATTTAAAGCGAGAATATGTTTTCGTGATGATTTCTAAATATAAAATTCCAACTATTCTTTTCTTTTTTCTTTCAGATAAAAAAGAGTATTATTGGCCAATAACTTTATCTATATCTACGTTAATCCATATTAAGCTTTAATTCAATTAGGAACCCATCATATACAAGAAAAAAATAAGGGTAACACCCTTCTCTTTCCTGGACTATTTAGTAAGGTCATGAAATATTTCGACTTATTTATCTGTTATACATAATGGATTTACCTGGACCAATACACGATATACTTGTAGTGTTTCTGGGATCATTTCTTATATTAGGAGGTCTAGGAGTAGTATTATTTACCAATCCAATTTATTCTGCCTTTTCATTGGGATTGGTTCTTGTTTGTATATCCTTATTCTATATTCCATCAAACTCCTATTTTGTAGCTGCCGCACAGCTCCTTATTTATGTGGGAGCCATAAATGTCTTAATCATATTTGCTGTTATGTTCATGAATGGTTCAGAATATTCCAACGATTCCTATCTTTGGACTGTTGGAGATGGGGTCACTTCACTGGTTTGTACAAGTATTCTTTTTTCATTAATTACTACTATCCCAGATACGTCATGGTACGGAATTATTTGGACTACAAGATCAAACCAGATTATAGAGCAGGACCTTCTAAGTAACGTTCAACAAATTGGAATTCATTTATCAACAGATTTTTATCTTCCGTTTGAACTCATTTCTATAATTCTTTTAGTTTCTTTGATAGGCGCAATTACTATGGCTCGTCAATAATAAATACTTAGAATTAATAAAATTATTAGAAATTAAAAATCAAATGAAAAAGGGAAAGTTTTTAGTTTAATCTACTGTAAGTACTTCTTTTTTTCTGTAATTGCTCGATTCTAGTCAATCAAATCGGTTGAATTGTTGTTCATATTGAAATGAATCGGGGTTCATGAGGAGTTAGTCAATGATGTTCGAACATGTACTTTTTTTGAGTGTCTATTTATTTTCGATCGGTATCTATGGATTGATCACAAGTCGAAATATGGTTCGAGCACTTATGTGTCTTGAGCTTATACTAAATTCGGTTAATATTAATCTCGTAACATTTTCTGATATATTTGATAGTCGCCAATTAAAAGGAGACATTTTCTCAATTTTTGTTATAGCCATTGCGGCGGCGGAAGCAGCTATTGGGCTAGCTATTGTTTCATCGATCTATCGTAACAGAAAATCAACTCGTATCAATCAATCTAATTTGTTGAATAATTAGTCATAACTATCATATAAATAAAGACATAATATAATATATATATAAATTTTATATAAATTTTATAATATATAAATATAAAAATATATAAATATAAAAATATATAAAAAAAATATATAAAAAATTTTATTTTAATTATTTCATTTTTTTTTTTTTAGTAATATGTATAGTAATGTGGAAATATATTACTATTGATATTGAAATATTGACGATCCGTTGGCCAATGTGAAGTCTCACATGTGACTTGTATGATCATGGTTGTTGAAACGAAAATCAAAGTCTCTTGGTCTTTTCTCATGAACAGATTTAGAAAAATATTAATTCTTAAGATTTTTTTGATAAACCACCGATTCGTCTGGTGTCTACAATATCAATTATATAATTCATTTACTACTGATTTTACTTTACCAGATCGAAATTTTTTATGTTCAAAACTGGAATTTATAGACCCAATGTCGCATTCAGTAAAAATTTATGATACATGTATAGGGTGTACTCAATGTGTACGAGCCTGCCCCACAGATGTATTGGAAATGATACCTTGGGACGGATGTAAAGCTAAGCAAATTGCTTCCGCGCCAAGAACCGAGGACTGTGTAGGTTGTAAGAGATGTGAATCCGCCTGTCCAACAGATTTTTTGAGTGTCCGTGTTTATTTATGGCATGAAACAACTCGCAGCATGGGTCTATCTTATTGATACGTTATAAAAAACTCCACTTGAATCATTTGATTCCTTTTTACCGACAAAAGCCCGTACTCGATAAAATATATTATTCCGAGCACGGGTTTTTGGCCAAAACGTATCTTGTCTTTATCACGAGTTATTTCCCTTGGTTAACAATACTTGTAGTTTTGCCGATATTCGCGGGTTCTTCAATTTTCTTTCTCCCTCATAGGGGGAATAAAGTCTTTAGGTGGTATACTCTATGTATTTGTATGGGAGAACTCCTTCTAACAACCTATGTATTCTGTTATCATTTCCAATTGGATGATCCGTTAATTCAATTAGAGGAGGATTCTAAATGGATAAATATTTTTGATTTTCACTGGAGACTGGGAATCGATGGACTTTCCATAGGACCTATTTTACTGACCGGATTTATCACTACTTTGGCTACTTTAGCAGCTTGGCCGGTTACTAGAAATTCGCGATTGTTCTATTTCCTGATGTTAGCAATGTACAGTGGTCAAATAGGATTATTTTCTTCTAGAGACCTTTTACTTTTTTTTATCATGTGGGAGTTAGAATTAATTCCTGTTTACTTACTTTTATCCATGTGGGGAGGAAAGAAACGTTTGTACTCGGCTACAAAGTTTATTTTGTACACTGCGGGGGGTTCCATTTTTCTCTTAATAGGAGTTCTAGGTATGGGTTTATATGGTTCCAATGAACCGACATTGGATTTTGAAAGATTAGCTAATCAGTCATATCCTGTGACATTAGAAATAATATTATATTTGGGCTTTCTTATTGCTTATGCCGTCAAATCACCGATTATACCCCTACATACATGGCTACCAGATACCCATGGAGAAGCACATTACAGTACATGTATGCTTCTAGCTGGAATCTTATTAAAAATGGGAGCATATGGATTGATTCGGATCAATATGGAATTATTACCGCACGCCCATTCTATATTTTGTCCCTGGTTGGTGATAGTAGGGACAATGCAAATAATTTATGCAGCTTCAACCTCGTTCGGTCAACGCAATTTTAAAAAGAGAATAGCCTATTCTTCCGTATCTCACATGGGTTTCACAATTATAGGAATTGGTTCTATAACCGACATGGGACTCAACGGAGCCATTTTACAAATACTCTCTCATGGATTTATTGGTGCTGCACTTTTTTTCTTGGTGGGAACGAGTTGTGATAGAATACGTCTTGTTTATCTAGACGAAATGGGGGGGGTATCCATCCCAATGCCAAAAATATTTACCATGTTTAGTAGTTTCTCGATGGCTTCTCTTGCATTGCCGGGAATGAGTGGTTTTGTTGCGGAATCAGTAGTATTTTTTGGAATAATTACCAGCCAAAAATATCTTTTAATGCCCAAAATGCTAATTACCTTTGTAATGGCAATTGGAATGATATTAACTCCTATTTATTTATTATCTATGTTACGTCAGATGTTCTATGGATACAAATTATTCAATGCTCCAAACTCCAATTTTTTGGATTCTGGGCCACGAGAACTATTTGTTTCAATCTGTATCTTTTTACCCGTAATAGGAATTGGTATTTTTCCGGATTTCGTTCTCTCGCTATCAGTTGACAAAGTGCAAGCTATCCTATCTAATTATTTTTATAGATAGTTTTGTTTTCATTAATGAGACAGAAAGCAAAGTCTTATAATTTTGAATTTTATTTTAAGATTTTTGAAATCATTCGCTGTACAACACAAAAAAATAAAGTGAATTAGAATTGTAATAAGATGTATCCCAAGTTTTTGAGAACCATTTGACTCAAGAAATCATTCAAATGGTTCTCAAAAACTCGCACAAAATTTCGTTATATATGGGACGATGTTCTTATGTATTCCTCATGGAATTTATTCAATTAGATATTAATGTGAATGAACCATAACTATGTAGACCTATTCCTAATAGATTGATCCCGAAATAGCATATCCAAATTATAAGAAATCCTATAGAAGCTACAAGTGCCGAATTCGTACCTTGCAAACTTTGATTTGTTCTAGTATGTGAATAAATCGCGAATATGGTCCAAGTAATAAATGCCCAAGTTTCCTTGGGGTCCCAATTCCAATAAGATCCCCATGCCTCATTAGCCCATACTGCTCCAGAAAGAATACCTATGGTTAAAAAGGTAAACCCTAAACTAATGACACGATAACTCCAATAATCCAAACGCTGAGTTAATTGATATTTGTAATAATTTCGAAATGAAAGAAAAGAAGTGTGTTTAAAAACACTTCTTTTTTCGTTCAAGTATTCGATCTTGCCAAAGAAAAATGACTGAATTTTCAAATTTTTGCTTTTACAAAAAATATCGATGTTTTTTCGAAATGTAATGACTAAAAAAGCGACTGAAAATAACGACCCGCATAAAAGAGCTGCATAGCTCAATAACATCATACTTACGTGCATCATTAACCACTGAGATTGTAGGGCAGGTACTAATATTGCCGATTGATGCATTTCACTTGAAAGACCCGATGTGGCGAAACCTTGGGTAAAAATGGCACTTGGCGCGGTTATTGCACTTAAATCATTTTTATGATTCCATATCTTGGAAATCATATGAATAATGGAAAAACTCCACGAAAGGAAGATTAATGACTCGTATAAATTACTTAATGGAAAATGTCTCGAAGAAATCCAACGAGTAACTAATAATCCTGTTATAGATAAAAAAGTAGCGATCATTCCCTTTTCCGATGAATCACGTAACCCTATGATTTCGTGGACTAATAGGGTTATCAAATGAATCGTAATCACAATTGAAATGATCGAAAAAGAAAGATGAGTTAATATATGTTCTAAAGTCGCAAATATCATACATAAAAAAGGTCCCATTACAGAATTGAAATCGGGAATTAAATACATTATAGGATTCATTGTATCTCTTTTTGAGTATGCCGCCACTCGGACTCGAACCGAGATGCTCTAGCACTGCTTCCTAAGAGCAGCGTGTCTACCAATTTCACCATAGCGGCTTGCTTGAAATAATAATAGTCAATTCATGTTGAATCGTCTAGATCTAGATTCAAGGATTCAATATAGTTTAGTAAACATTAGAACGGATGAATAAGAGCTCCTTTAAACTCAATTCATTTTCAATAATTCTTGGTTAGTGTCATTGTAGGTTCAGTTTAAACAGTCAACTTTTACGCACTATATATATACTAAGTTCTCCCGGAACAATTGGAACTTGAAAGTTTTGTTTTCCATCGAGATAGAGACTAAGATAAGAATTGCCCCCTTCTTCTATTTTTTCTTTATTTATTTTGAATTCGTGAAATCAGATAAATGAAAAACAAATCGTCAAAGAGATTGATTTTCTCACTTAACAAAATGAAATAAATAGGATTTCATATGTATCACATTTTAATTACTAAATTAAAGGAATTTTTCTAACAATTTCGATACTTTCTTAGTATCATTAAGTATTAATTAACTATTAATAATACTCTTTGTTCTTTGTTGTGTACATAATTTCGAATTTATGATAATATCAAACCAATTAGGTCTTGAGTTAGGCATATACTAAAACAAAAGAGTTTTTATATCCATCACAATTTCATTTTCTTTTCCCAATAGAAAAAAGAAAGATTTTTTCTATTGGGAAAAGAAAATGAAAATAATAATAATAATGCTTAGAACCAGCAGACAGATAAATTCGTATTCTACATATTATAGCAGCTAGTTCTAACTAATCTTGAGGAGTTCAATACATTAGTTAATGGGAATTATTCCTATTCCAAAATTGGAAGTTCTTTGAGCCATGGAAATTCAGATTATTCCAAGATTTTCTTACTTGTTTGTCGCACAAAAAAACTTTTTGAATCTCCGGTAGAAACTGACTTTGCTAAAGAAAAAGCTTTTATGGCAGCTAAATATCCCTTTTTCTTCCAAATATTTCTACGAATACGTTTTTTTGATATAGAAGTACGTTTTTTTGGAACTGCCATTCAAAAAAAAGTTACTCATTTTTATTGTTGTATGTGAAAGACATGTATTGCTCAAAATGGATTGTTCTTTTTAGTCATTTTCTATACTTAATTCCGTCGATAATCGTTTTTTCTTAACATACAATACAAATGTATTATTTATATATGAATATATACATGCATGTCACGTATAACACACTAAGGAAAAAATAGAGGAAAAGAAGGGAAAATTAGAAAAGGAATTTTTATGACTATTAGTTCTAATTGAATAAGCTCATAGTGCCGTGTCTATAATTTAAGTTCAAACTTTAACTACAACTAGTAGTTAATATGTTAAACAAGACATTCCATTACCTAAGAAGGGGAACTCATTTGTTTTTTAAAAATTCAGTTCTACACGAGGTAGGGAGTATTATAAGATTTCTGATACTTTCTTATTGGATTGGAATCCAATCAATCAGTTCCGCAATGAGTTAGATAATTACTACAAAAAAATTCACTAGAATAATTAGGTCTTTTTTTTTTTTGTTGATTTATTAATGCATACTATAATCCATATTATACTGTTTTGGTATAATTGTTTTTACTTACTATACTATAGTATATGATATGGTTACTTACTATACTATAGTATATGATATGGTTACATATTGCCAGAATAGAATGGTAGTATAGTTGTTGTAGAATGATTCAAAATCTCATATTACCCATTTTAATAAATATCTTTTTTTAGTTAATGTTAATAAAGTTAATAACTAAGTAATTACTCTTAGCTAGCTATTTGGTCATATCATTTGACCAACGAATTAGAACTTTTTGAATATTTTCAATATCTGAAAAAAGTGAAAATAATGAAAAATCAAAATATTTGAGGTATTTCATATCTTTTTTTGTTGATTTTTTTATTGTTCCTTTCGAAAGCGATAAGAATTGGTGAATCGGAAACAATTATAAAAAAAAAATTAAAATTTGTTTTTTATGGAACATACATATAAATATGCATGGATAATACCTTTTCTTCCATTTCCAGTTTCTATGTTAATAGGATTTGGACTTCTGCTTATTCCGACAGCAACAAAAAATATTCGTCGTATGTGGGCTTTTCCAAGTGTTTTGATGCTAAGTATAGCTATGGTGTTTTCGGCCAATCTGTCTATTCAGCAAATAAATGGAAATTTTATCTATCAATATCTATGGTCTTGGACTGTCAATAATGATTTTTCTTTAGAGTTCGGACACTTGATCGATCCACTTACTTCTATTATGTCAATATTAATTACTACTGTTGGAATCATGGTTCTTATTTATAGTGACAATTATATGTCTCACGATCAAGGATATTTGAGATTTTTTGCTTATATGAGTTTTTTCAATACTTCTATGTTGGGATTAGTTACTAGTTCCAATTTGATACAAATTTATATTTTTTGGGAACTTGTAGGAATGTGTTCGTATTTATTAATAGGTTTTTGGTTCACACGTCCAATTGCGGCAAGTGCTTGTCAAAAAGCTTTTGTAACCAATCGTATAGGGGATTTTGGTTTATTATTAGGAATTTTAGGACTTTATTGGATAACTGGTAGTTTAGAATTTCGGGATTTGTTCGGAATAGTTAATAACTTAGTTCGTAATAATGGAGTGGATTCTTTATTTGCTACTCTGTGTGCTTCTTTTTTATTTGTCGGTGCAGTTGCTAAATCCGCACAATTCCCTCTTCACATATGGTTACCTGATGCTATGGAAGGACCTACTCCCATTTCGGCTCTTATACATGCTGCTACTATGGTAGCAGCGGGAATTTTTCTTGTAGCTCGGCTTCTTCCTCTTTTCACAGTTATACCTTACATAATGAATCTCATTTCTTTAATAGGCGTAATAACAGTATTATTTGGAGCCACTTTGGCTCTTGCTCAAAGAGACATTAAAAGAAGTTTAGCTTATTCTACAATGTCTCAATTGGGTTATATTATGTTAGCTCTGGGTATAGGTTCTTATCGAGCCGCTTTATTCCATTTGATCACCCATGCCTATTCGAAAGCTTTATTGTTTTTGGGATCCGGATCCATTATTCATTCAATGGAACCCATTGTTGGATATTCACCAGATAAAAGTCAAAATATGGTTCTTATGGGGGGTTTAACAAAATATGTTCCAATTACAAGAATTACTTTTTTATTAGGTACGCTCTCTCTTTGTGGTATTCCACCTCTTGCTTGTTTTTGGTCCAAAGACGAAATTCTTAATGATAGTTGGTTGTATTCACCAATTTTCGCAATAATAGCTTCCTTCACAGCAGGATTAACCGCATTTTATATGTTTCGGATGTATTTACTTACTTTTGATGGACGTTTGCGAATTCATTTTCAAAATTACAGTAGCACTAAAAATACTTCTTTCTATTCAATATCCTTATGGGGAAAAGAAGTACCAAAAGCAGTCAATAGAAATTTACTTTTATCAACAATGAATAATAAGGTATCTTTTTTTTCAAAAGATATATATCGAATTGATGATAATGTAAGAAATAGAGTACGATACTTTAGTACTTACTTTAGAAATAAATACACTTACACCTATCCTCACGAATCGGACAATACTATGTTATTTCCCCTGCTTGTATTGGTACTATTTACTTTATTCATTGGAGCAATCGGAATTAATTTTGACCGAGGAGTAATAGATTTTGATCTATTGTCGAAATGGTTAACTCCGTCCGCGGATTTTTTCCATCAAAATTCGAAGGATTCTTCGGATTGGTATGAGTTTTTGAAAAATGCAGTTTTTTCGGTAAGTATAGCTCTTTTGGGATTATTTGTAGCATCCATTTTATATGGATCTGTTTATTCATCTCTACAGAATTTGGGCTTAGTCAATTCATTTGTGAAGAAGAGCCCCAAGAGAATTCTCTTGGACCAAGTAAAAAATGGTATATACAATTGGTCATATAATCGTGGTTACATAGATATTTTTTATACTAAGATTTTTACTGTGGGTGTAAGAGGATTAGCTGAACTAATTCAGTTTTTTGATAGACATATAATTGATGGAATTACGAACGGGGTCGGTGTTGCTAGTTTCTTTATAGGAGAGGGGATCAAATACATGGGGGGTGGACGGATATCGTCTTATTTATTCTTATATTTATCTTATGTATTAATCTTTTTATTAATTTTTTTATTTTTTCAATTCTAGTTTCTAGTTTACTTTAAGAAAAGAAAAGTGACAATAGGTTTTTCAAACCAGAAATAAGTTTTTTCATTTTTCTCTTCTTTAAGTTTTCCCAATACCCAATTATCTTGATGGGTATCAAGATAAGAATCTTCGTAAACTGGGTTATCTTTGTCTTGTTCGGTGGATCCCTCTTGTTCCTGTTTAGTCTTCTTCGTTTCGTAAGTTGTTTCTACATCGCTTTCTTCCTTTCTTTCTCCCCTTTCTTCCGTTTCTGAGGTTTCTTTCAGTTTCTTAGTGACAATAGGCGACGGCATTCTGCCTAAATAGTAGACACAGGTGATAAATAAGAGAATACTAAAGATTCGAGCCATAGAATTTCTCAATTCTGACACAAGGTACTTATTAGATCGAATCGAATGATTTTGCCGTATCCAGAATAATACCAATCCAACCCATTTCATGAATAAAATGTGACCAATTAACCAACCAACAAAACTACTTGTTACAAATAACATCTTGTTGTTGCATCGAAACATATAAATGTTGACTAATCTGGCTAACGTTGAACTTGGTAAAATGAAATGGTTGAATAATTGAAAAATTAGATTATTCAGGAATACACATTGAATGCTGAGATTACGCATTGAATTTCTGGTAGTAGATCCATAATAAAAAAAGTTTTTGTGATTGTTCCAGAAGAAATGAAACAAAAGATACGGTAGAACTAGGACAGTTATTGTATGAGGTCTACCCAATGCTAGATGCAGAGGCGCATAATAGATCGATATGAACATCATGAGCTGCCCCGTAATAAAACCAGTTGTTGCTGATACCTCCTTCTCGGTTCCTTCTTCCATAACCCGAGCTCGGAGAAGGAAGAGATAAGAGGGCC